AGGTATTAAAAGAATATTTGGACGTTCTCTTATAGACCAAACAGAGTAATTGACGTTTCATTCATTAGGTGGGCTAAAAAAAAATTAGAGGGTTCATTGAAATTATCAAATTTTGAAGATACTTTTTTGGATGAGCCGAGCCAATAGGATGAAATTAAAACAGTTCCACATCATGAACTATGTACCGCGCACATCACTTAGAAGGGCTCTAGAAAGTAACATAGGAAGAAATAAAGAAATAGAATATGAAAAATAGAATGAAATAATATTCTATTTGTACTGTATCTAAGATCAATCTTGGCTATTCACGCCCCTCACCTAGACTCTGCTTTTTGGTCTTTCAACTAAACCAACTAAACAATTGAAATTTACACTTTCGACTATGTATGAAGTCGTAACATTGTTTTTTACTGGCGGAGACACGAACAAATAAAAAAGTAAGAAGAAACAAAATTTAATTCGTTTCTTTTGTATACTTTGAAATACAAAAAATACACAATATCCATCTTTTCTTTTACCCGTTTTAGATACATAAAACTTAATTAATAAGGGGCTCCGACACTTAGATGAATAAGTATGTATCATGATCTATAACTAGAACACTGAATATGTATGTCGACCCATATCAATTAATTTGTAAAATATATACTCATACAAATTACTCATGTGCCAGGAACCAGATTTGAACTGGTGACACGAGGATTTTCAGTCCTCTGCTCTACCAGCTGAGCTATCCCGACCATTCACGACGCATCATCCTCATTTTATTTTAATATAGGACTTGGGTCTATGTCAATTAAAAAAATGAAAAGATATTACAAAGTAATATCCAGGCCCTGGTAGAATTTCTTGTATTTTCAAAAAGAAAACTTTGTAAGTTTCAATACAGTACAAATAATACAAAACAGTACAAATAATACAAATAATGATATGGATTGTTAATTATTTAATTTTATTACATTATTCAAAGATGCTCATTTGTACACGTATCATATATATCACATATAAGGCTTATGATGTGATAATAAAAAAAATTTCCGCTCAGATCGGTTTATGAAATAGTAGAGTGAGAATGACTAAGAACTATAAACAATTTTGAGTCACTAACAAAATGAGAAGATAAATAATTAGGGAGGCAACCAGGTCTTTTTGGGGATAGAGGGACTTGAACCCTCACGATTTCTAAAATCGACGGATTTTCCTCTTACTATAAATTTCTTTGTTGTCAATATTGACATGTAAAATGGGACTCTATCTTTATTCTTAATCCGATTAAAAAATTCTTCAAAATAAAAAGATTTATCGGACTATGATGGAGTGAATGTTTTGATCAATGAATATTTAATTCTTTTTTTTTCTATCATATAAATAGATAGAAAAAAATTATAGAACCGGTTGGAGTCGTCATTAATCATTTTTAATCATTTGGCGATAGTATTTCAGTAAGTATACATCCGTAAGTATACATATGTATATAGGTTTATCTTTCATCTTTTCGGAAGTTTCGATGGAAGGATTCCTTTATGAACACAATGCAGCCAACTCCATTTGTTAGAACAGCTTCCATTGAGTCTCTGCACCTATCCTTTATTTATTCTCGCTTTATGAAACCCTTGTTTGTTTTCATAAAACGGGATTTGGCTCAGGATTGCCCATTTTTAATTCCAGGGTTTCTCTGAATTTGAAAGTTATCATTTGGTAGGTTTCCATACCAAGGCTCAATCCAATTAAGTCCGTAGCGTCTACCAATTTCGCCATATCCCCCTTTTTTTGTGATGTGATTAGGATCACACATATCATCATGCCGTTTACTCTTTTTGTTCATTTCCATTTATATTATGATTATGCTAAAACCGTTGAATTCATTAGATATCGATTCCTGTATTGAAAAGTGGTTTCTCCGATTTGATTTCGTATCTATCTTCTTTCATTTTTATTGGAGACCGTAGTTGGTCCAACTAGAAATTCAATATCGATATATATCGCATAACATATATCTATTATAATATATATGTATATTATATATATATGTCCCTATTCCTATCATTTTTAGTGTGCAATTTTGAATACTTGAACGGTCGATTCTTTTTTTTTCCTCTTAGGTTTCCCTTTTCCAAATGAAACCCTAGGAATGTTTTATTATGGTCTGGATTGCCCTTTTCTCTTCATATCCTCTTCTTAGGGCGGATCATAAAAAAAAATGACAACGACAAAGGGTAATTTAGTATTTCAAATTTCAGTAATAGCCATATCTAATCGAATAGATATAATTAATCAATTAATCATTCCGTTAATTTACAATTAATTATTAATTCAATTTTTTTTATTGTATAAATTCTATATTTTCACATTCAAATATATATATATAATAAATATCGAATAAGATTATAACTTAATTAGTAGAATTACTATAATAATAATTATATTATATAATAGATTATATTCCTAACCTTAGGTACAAAATTCTATTTCAAATTAGAATATAGAAAAATATATATAG